CCCCCTTTTTCTTTTCGTATAATTTTGCTTACGATACCCGCTGCTGTAGCATTATAAACTGTATTGTTACTCTTGCTCCCATCAGGATAAATCTGACCCCTTCCCCTGTTCCCGCCTGCATATATGGGATATTTTAGGAAGTGAACGTCCTTCTTAGTAGTGGGGTCGGGGGAAAGAATAGGAAAGGTGATTTCACTATATTTCTGACCAGGAACAGGTCCTATCACAAGAATATTTTTTTTAGTAGGTCGATAGCTTTGAAAAAACAGATTCCCCGTCTTTTCCTTCATCTCAGGCGAAATACGATCGGGGGGGGCTAATTCAAATCCCTCAGGTAAAATAAGAACAGCCCCAACATTCAAGGCGCCTTTTTTGCCATTAGCAAGAACTTGTTTCAGTTGCTTATCATAAGGAATTCGAACAACTGCTTCAAATACAGTATTGGGAAGTACTGCCTGGGGAACCTCAATATCCACGGGCTTGTTAGCTAAATGACAATTGGCGCATACAATACGTCCAGTTGCTTCTCGTGGATTTTCATAACCCTGCTGTGCAAAAATGGGATATGCATTTGAAATAGATGCCCAAGTCATTATACATATAATGAGCGATACGGAAAAAGATCGAGTAATCTCTTCTTTTATCCAAAAAAAGGTATTTCTAGTTTGCATGGTCCAACAGTTGATTCAAAAAATTTCTACAATAAAATTAGGTAGGTCGCTAATATAGTTCCCTATTCCTGATTCTGCTATTTACTGAAAAATTGTTACTGGAATATCAGAAGGATCAAAAAAACCCTCTGTATGGGTAGAAAAAGAAAAAATAAGTACGATTTTGAGCGTTTTGCTTATGTGCAAAGTAACAAACGTTAGAATTGGGGCAGTGGATCATTTTTCAGTCATTCATTGAATGATAAATCACTACAAGTGAGGGAGATAGACGATTTAAATAGCGGAAGATCCAATATTTTAAAATTGTATCTAATATGACTGGAAAAGTGGAAACAAGACCAGATATAATTTGATCATTATGAGTAAATCCAAAATCTTTGTAGATAGAACCAATCATTAGTTCCCAACCGTGGGGTGAATGAAATCCTATACATAAATCAGTTAATAAAAGAATAGAAAAGGCTTTTATTGTGTCGCTTAAGTTATATAGGAATTCTTGAACCCAAGAATTAAGAAAACGAAGTTCTTGATTACCTATAATAGAATAACCGCTTAAAATAAAGAAATAGATTATATTTGTCGAGAACTGGAAAATCATATGGATACCATTCTCATTGTACATCTTGATCAATTTGATCATTTCTTTGTGGATTCCGATACGAAACTTTTGGAAATGTATTTCCGGGTATTCCTTTATCATTTCTTCCAAAAGGAAGAGTTCGTCTAGTTCTATGAATTTTTCGAGAATAGTTTTTTCTTGAATATCATTCAAAAAAGTTTCGGATTCTCTAGTATTCCACCAATTAGTAATCCAAGATTCTAGACTTTTTTGAAAGGAGAAAGAGACCCACCAGGGCAAAAATACTATAGATACAAGATATAGAAGGGGAGTGAACACTTTCTTTTTTGCCATTTTTTTCGTCTGTTAATTTTTAATCAATCCACCTCGGTCGTCGATTCCATACGATCTAATATTTCTATCAAGCATAAGTTTTATTCCAAGGTATCAAGGCATCCGCTCTTCCCTGATTTTTTCTTTTTGATTCAGTGTTTAGCCTATGAATTTAGAATTTAGAAAGAATACAGAAATTGAATTTAAAGTACACTTAAAATTCGAATGACGAAACAAAAGATTCTTTCCAGATAGCTCAAATTCGAAGCAATTATCTCTTTTCGATGAATACCCCAACGAGCTGCATATTATTCGGATTTCGAGATGAAAGAGATCCCTTTCTATCAAAATCGCAAATATTTCACAAAAATAAAAAAAGAAAGCATTTCTTTTTTTATTTGATTTTTCCGAAATGTTTTGATCTATAAGATCCATTTATTTTCGATTTGATACTTGTTTTGTTACTTGAGTCAATTAAGTTCAATGGATTTATTTACATATGCATAAAATTTTTGCTGACAAAAGAGTTTCGTCGGTTAAGCTATATTCTAGAAAAATGGGGGATTCTTTTGTTATTTTTACCGAAAGCATTATTCATTTCAAAAGACTTCAATAGGTACACGCAAGAAATAGGCCAATTCACCCGCTTTTTGCTCAATTTCTCGTGGAGTCAAATTCTCATCAGTACGAGTCAAGGGAATAGCCCCCTGACCTCTGATTTCCATATAAAGGACACGACGAGCATAAATACCCTCTTTCACTTCTATTCTGAGGGATTGAATATCTTTCATAAAGAATCGGAGGAAGATACGACGATTTTTTCCAGGAAATCCCCAGCGAAAAATACACACTATTCCTCCCTTTTTATCGAATAGATCGTAACCACTACCCACATTCCACGAAATTGTGCACCACAAATAAGAGCTAATAAAGAGACCGGCAATTCCATAGAAAGACATCACGATCCCTTGTGGAAAAAAAATTATTTGCTGAGAAGGGAATAAAGATATAAAATTCCGGCCAAAATAACTAGAAGTTCCAACCAATAAGAACCCTAATGAACCTAAAAAAAGGACAAAGGCCCAGCATAAATTACTTGTTTTTCTAGACCCTGCTATAAGTTCTATCCATATACGTTCTGACCGACAACTCATACTAGATACAGTTGTATTTTATTGGAATTGGGAGAATAACCCCAATTACTTTGACTTTACTTTTTTAATTTCCGAAGTAACTCTCATCAACTAGTACTATTCGGAAGTGAACCCTTAGGAATAATTCATTGAATTGCTTAGATTGAAATTGATTAGATCTAAAAGTATACCATCTTCTTCATATGATCCCTATAGATATTTACATATATATCGATTCATTGATAGATACATTGACTTTAGATTTCTTTCAGGAACCCCCTTGTTCCCAATCTATTTTCAAATACCTGTAATTAATTTACACATATATCATGTTTACGCATGCATAAAAACCCTTTCATTTATGTATCCTTTATAGTCGGAGGAAATCTCATGTTATACCATATTCTACTAAATAGATATCCATGTTATGATCCAAGTCTAAGCCTTGAAAAAAATCTAATAAATAGATAAGATAGGACCCATTCGATCTAAAAAATCTTGTTTCTTTGAACATGAAGAGATAAAGAAGCCATTGCAATTGCCGGAACAACTAGGCCTACAAGAGGCACAAAAATAGAGGGTACGTTGTTGAAAGTTGTCATAGAATGAATACCTCGATTTAATATTTGTACCTGTTATAAAGATATCTTATAATCATTATAATTCGGATTTCCTTTTATTTGTCTTCTTGCTTTATTTTGCGGAAGAAAAAATTCAATCTTTTATCTTGTTTCTAGAGGTTTCCTGGTTAGTAATCAGGAATAGCGATGAAAAAGAACAAAGTCTACTTTACTACTTGATTTCATTTTGATTCAAAGGAAAGAAAGCATGGAACTGAAATAACTCACTCAGAACTCCCTTTAAAAGATTACGTGGTATGATTGGATCGAATAAGCCCTTATGGAATAAATATTCAGCCGCTTGTGAACCTTCAGGTACTGTCTTATTCAATGTTTGTTCAATTACTCTTTTACCCGCAAATGCAATGTAGGCATTGGGTTCGGCAATAATGATATCTCCCAACATCCCAAAACTTGCTGTCACTCCTCCAGTAGTAGGAGATGTAAGGATTGATACATAAAATAACTTTTTATTTGATTGATAATCAAATAAAGCGGAAGATATTTTAGCCATTTGCATCAAGCTCAAACTTCCTTCTTGCATGCGTGCTCCTCCAGAAGCACACACTAGAATAAGAGGTAAAAATTGATTGGTAGCATACTCGATCAAACGGGTAATTTTCTCTCCTACTACGGATCCCATACTCCCCCCCATAAACATAAAATCCATAACTCCAATTGCTACGGGAATACCATTTAGTTGACCTGTACCTGTTTGAACAGCCTCGGTTAATCCTGTCTTTCTTTGATAAGAGTCAATACGATCTTTATAAGGTTCCTCCTCTGAATGAAATTCAATGGGATCTACAGAGACCATGTCTTCATCCATAGGATTCCAAGTGTCTGGATCAATCGAAAGTTCAATTCTATCTGAACTACTCATTTTCAAATGAGATCCACATTGTTCACAAATATTCATTTTTGACTTAAAAAATTTCTTATAATTTAATCCATAACAATTTTCGCACTGAACCCAGAGATGCCTGTATTTTTGAGTTACATCGAAATCATTAGAACTTTCTTTTAGAGTTAAATCAATATCATTCGTGATAGGTCTTAGACTAGAACTCTCGTTTTCACCATTATTTTCGTCGTACCTACAAATGGAATTATAAATGTAACTTTCACTGTAATTGTCACCACCACGTAAAATATAACTATCACTACCGATTGGAGAACGAAAACGAAGATAATTGTCAATGCAACTATTAATGTGATTATTCCAACTATGTTTAGTATTATATACCAAAGTATCATAGCGGGGATCTTCACTATCGGATTCATTATTCAGATAACTCGAAATTCGATAACTATAAAAAGAACTTTCCAGTTCACTTAGAAACGAATGCTCATTGTCAATCTCCAAAATTCGATTTTCAATATCAAAATAGATGGAATAACTATCTCTATTACTATCCCTAACTAAAAAAGTTTCATCAGAGCTGAAATTATGAAAGCCCCCGCCGCCTGCTAAATGATCAAGATTACTGTAACTAGAACTGTCAGTATCACTCCAAGGATGAATATTTTTATCCCTATCATTCAGAATAGGATCTTCACGTACATTAACATTTTCAATAGGACCAAGACTCTCCATTGATTTACTTAAACCGCATCGGTATTCTACCTTCCTCCTAGATAACATCGAATTGAACCACCATTTTTCCATAGAACTTTCTTGCCC